AAAGGAGGCCCGTCGAATGAACTTTACCGATTACCCATTAGACAGCGAAGTATTCCGTCTTTTTTGGAATATGAAACTTCATTATTTCTTTGCCCGACTTGCCCTTAGGTATCTTTTAACCTGGGGTCTCGAAACAAATTCTTTGAGTCACCGAATCGCACTTACGTATCTGTTACACAAAGGCTTACAAACAAATTCCTTGTTTGACAGGCTGGCACTTACGTATGTGTTAAATGGGGGTCTTGAAACAAATTCCGTGTTTGACAGACTTGCACGTGCATATCTTGTGAACAGGGATCTTGAAACAAGTTCCTTGTTTGACACAATTGCACGTGCATTTATGCATCTTTTGAAGAGAGATCCTCAAACAAGGAATTTGTTTGAGAAAATGGCCCTTATGTACCTTGTGAAGAGGTGTGACGAAGCTGTTCATAAGGGCCTGTCCGTGAGGGGTTTTGCAGATGTATTCGACCTTGCCCAAGTGGAAGGCATCAACTTAATCGACCAAAATTTACAAAGAATTTCAAAAACTCCGATGGCTTGGCAAACGGCAAAAATTGCCGTTGCCTGCCGATCGATCGAGGCCTTCCACCAAGAAAACACGGACGAGTTCAGATATACTGCGGAGCTTGGATATTGGACGGGTGCTCTCGAACGTTTACGACAACTCGAAAAAGAGGAAAATTCAGAGTCCGATTAAGAACACGGACTTGCAGAACTCTATTTATTATTTAATCGATATTTTAGTATAATAGAATATCGATTAAATAATAATAAGAGGTACAAATAGTAAATCGAGGTACACATTCTATGACAATTCTTAACTTTCCCTCTGTTTTGGTACCTTTAGTAGGCCTAGTATTTCCGGCAATCACAATGGCGTCTTTATTTCTTTATGTTCAAAAAAATAAGATTGTTTAGAACAGATGGGATAAAATCTCATTCGTTTGGTTTTAGACTTCTATAATAACGCCGGTATTAGTGAAAGATGGTATAAGCAGCTTCCGTCGAAAAACTCTTATATCTGCAGAACCACGATATATGGGTAAATGGAGTATGTGGATATCTTTCTTTAGTGGGGTCGTACGAAGGATATGTTATTAGTTTAGATCTAATCAATTTAATGAATTATTCCTTAATGAATTACTCTTAAAAGTTCCTATCAAACTAGTGCTAGTTGATGAGAGTTACTTCGGAAACAGAAAGACTAAAGTCAAATTCATTTGGGATATTCTCTCAATTCCAAGAAACTGAAACCGGATCAAGTATGAGTTGTCGATCAGAACATATATGGATAGAACCTATAACGGGATCTCGAAAAACAAGTAATTTCTGCTGGACTGTTATCCTTTTTTTAGGTTCATTAGGATTCTTGTTGGTTGGAACTTCCAGTTATCTTGGTAGAACTTGGATATCTTTATTTCCGTTTCAGCAAATTGTTTTTTTTCCACAAGGGATTGTCATGTCTTTCTATGGGATCGCGGGTCTTTTTATTAGCTCCTATTTATGGTGCACAATTTCTTGGAATGTAGGTAGTGGTTATGATCGATTCGATCGAAAAGAAGGAATCGTGTGTATCTTTCGTTGGGGATTTCCCGGAAAAAATCGGCGTATCTTTCTCCGATTCCTTATAAAAGATATTCAGTCCGTCCGAATAGAAGTTAAAGAGGGTCTTTATGCTCGTCGTGTCCTTTATATGGATATCCGAGGACAGGGAGCCCTTCCATTGACTCGTACTGATGAGAATTTGACTGCGTGGGAAATTGAACAAAAAGCTGCGAAATTGGCCTATTTCTTGCGTGTACCCATTGAAGTCTTTTGAGAACTGTGAGAAAATTTCTCGGCAGGAAGGGGAAAACTCACGAATCCTCTGTTTCTATCACGAATTTCTATAACATAACTAAACTGAGGTTTATTCCGAACATGGATTCGAGCTAAAGTAGGCGTATAAGGGAGAAGTAGAAAACAAAACGCTTTTTGTTTTGGGGTCTTTTATAGGTATGTAAATCTACACAATTCAATAATAACAAGAAGTAACAAATTGAAATAATAGATTTCTCGCATACTCAACCATTTAGAAAAAAACTTTCCCAGTTTCTATTTTCTATTTTAAGTCCAATATCTATAAATCAAAATAGAAAAATCCAGACTTGGTGAAATTGAAACTTTAGATTCAGATAGATCATATGTAAAAATTTTTTTTTTCAATCGACACGCCTTAATTTATCTGTTTTTGTGCTCCTTACTGTCCAAACAATTGGATCCCTTATAACGATTAAGGATAACGAGCCAATTCCTGCTTTGGTTTGCTGCTAATTTTTGATCATCACAAGATTCTTCAGAAACTTCCCTGAATTATTCGCTCCCTGACTCCTAAGAGTCAGTGAAATTTTTCGAAATATTAGAATTTTTCTAGAATAATAGAAAGGGAGTTCTTTCGTCTCAAAATATGAATCATATTCATTCCTTAAAGTTGTTCTTTCAGGTACGCCTCGAAGGGAGATACTTTTACCCAATTGAGCTGATATATCGAAAAAGAATATTTTTGGATTCTTTATTCATTCGAATTCAAAGTAGCTTCTTAAAGTCAATTTCTGTACTCTTTCTCGATTCAAGAACTAAGGCCTAACGCACAAAGAAAAAGATTGAATAGATTCCTCGGTTCGATACCTTGGAATAGAACTCGTGTGTAAGCGAAATATTAGAGGGCCTCGAGTCGACGACTGAGAGGGTTCATTAACAATTCATCGATGAAAAAATGGCAAAAAAGAAAGCATTCACTCCTCTTTTATATCTTGCATCTATAGTCTTTTTGCCCCGGTCTATTTCTCTCTTATTTAATAAAAGTCTAGAATCTTGGGTTACTAATTGGTGGAATACTGCGCAATCCGAAACTTTTTTGAACGAGATTGAAGAAAAGAGTATTCTCGAAAAATTCATAGAATTAGACGAACTTCTCCTCTTGGACGAAATGATCAAGGAATACGCGGAAACACCTCTCCAAAACCTTCGTATAGGAATCCAGAAGGAAACAATCCAATTAATCAAGATGCACAACGAGGATCGTATGAATACGATTTTGTACTTATCGACAAATTTCATCTCTTTCCTTATTCTAAGTGGTTATTCTATTTTGGGTAATAAAGAACTTGGGATTCTTAACTCGTGGACTCAGGAATTCCTATATAACTTAAGTGACACAACAAAAGCGCTTTCTATTCTTTTATTAGCAGATTTATGTCTCGGATTTCATTCGACCCGTGGTTGGGAACTACTAATTAGCTCTGTCTACAAAGATTTTGGATTTGTTCATAATGATCAAATTATATCTTGTCTTGTTTGTATTCTTCCAGTCATTCTCGATAGCATTTTTAAATATTGGGTTTTCTATTATTTAAATCGTCTATCTCCGTCACTTGTAGTGATTTATCATTCAATAAGTGAAAAATGATCTATGAATATGAAATTCATCGAATTCGAATGTTTTTTACTTTGTAGTTGTACATAAGGAAAGCATTGCAAATCGTCCTTACTTTTTCCATTTCGATGAACCCGGGGGATTGATCCTATAGATTATTCCCATAACAATATTCCAGTCAATAGCAGAATCGTGGATAGGAAACTCGATTAGTAACCTACTCAATTTATTGTAGAAATTTTCCGTATCAATGATTGGACCATGCAAACTAGAAATACTTTTTCTTGGCTAAAGGAACGGATTACTCGATCCATTTACGTATCGCTCATGCTATATATGCTAACTCGGACATCTATTTCAAGTGCCTATCCCATTTTTGCCCAGCAGGGTTATGAAAATCCGCGCGAAGCGACCGGGCGTATTGTATGCGCCAATTGTCATTTAGCTAATAAGCCTGTGGATATTGAGGTTCCACAAGCGGTACTTCCCGATACTGTATTTGAGGCAGTTGTTCGAATTCCTTATGATATGCAACTGAAACAAGTTCTTGCTAATGGTAAAAAGGGCACTTTGAATGTCGGGGCTGTTCTTATTTTACCGGAGGGGTTTGAATTAGCCCCTCCCAATCGTATTTCCCCCGAGATGAAAGAAAAGGTAGGCAATCTGTCTTTTCAGAGCTACCGCCCCAATAAAAAAAATATTCTTGTCATAGGCCCTGTTCCCGGTCAGAACTATAGTGAAATCACCTTTCCTATTCTTTCTCCAGACCCCGCTACTAAGAAAGATAGTCACTTCTTAAAATATCCTATATATGTTGGCGGAAACAGGGGAAGAGGTCAGATTTATCCCGACGGGAGCAAGAGTAACAATACAGTTTATAATGCTACAGCAGCCGGTATAGTAAGTAAAATCATACGAAAAGAAAAGGGGGGATACGAAGTAACCATAACGGATGCATCGGATGGACGTCTAGTGGTTGATATTATCCCCCCAGGGCCGGAACTTCTCGTTTCAGAAGGCGAATCTATCAAATTGGATCAACCGTTGACGAGTAACCCTAATGTGGGCGGATTTGGTCAAGGAGATGCAGAAATTGTACTTCAAGATCTATTCCGTGTCCGAGGTCTTTTGCTCTTCTTGGCCGCTGTTATTTTGGCACAAATATTTTTGGTTCTTAAAAAGAAGCAGTTCGAGAAGGTTCAATTGTCCGAAATGAATTTCTAGACTCGCGAATTTTTCAACATCAAGTTCGTAAAAAGACTCAAACTCATTTTATCCCTTAGCGATGAAAAAATGAAATGCTAAAAAGACCTTAGCTTGTTTATCCTTTTTCTATGAGATGACAGGAAGTCCTTCTACCGCATTCCTAATCCTAGTATGTAGATTGTGAAGAAGACTGTTTGACTTGACCCCGCCTTTCTTGGTTTTTTTATCCAAATTGGGGCGGTGCGACTATCTTACTATTCGAAGATTTAAATGTCCGAAAATACATCAATATTAAGAGTTTTTGATTAATTCAATTCGGCTAGATACTAGACATAAGTAAGCGAGAAATTGCAGGGAAAATGAGGGGAACAAATAA